ATATAATATAATAATATAATAATATAATAATATAATAATATAATAATATAATAATATAATAATATAATAATATAATAATATAATAATATAATAATATAATAATATAATAATATAATAATATAATAATATAATAATATAATAATATAATAATATAATAATATAATAATATAATATAATAATATAATATAATAATATAATATAATAATATAATATAATAATATAATATAATATAATATAATATAATATAATATAATATAATATAATATAATATAATATAATATAATATAATATATGATAGTTGGGTGTGGTAGAGGTGTGATGAATTGTTTTTAGTACTTTTTAGGTATTAGTGTAAGTGTTTCATTAGTTTATGTAGTGCTTATGCGGTTAATATTATGTCAGTTTAGTTGGTCTCGGATTTAGGGGTTTGACGAGAAATGAACAGCTATTTGGGCATAATGTTAGTTTATGGGGGTGGGGGGGTTTAGTTAAAAAATACGGTTAGTATATAAGTTTGGCTTATGAATACTGTTGTGAGTTTTTTTAAAAATATATGTCTTAAAAGCATTAACTAAATAATACCATTAAATAATCTGCACGACCAATCATTTTGAACGTAGGTCCAGTCTAATTAATTTGGCAGGTATCAGTTATGCGGGCCTGAGAACACAAAGAGAAAAAAAAGACTACTATATGCAAGTAAGACCACTGTATGCCAGGTTATAAATTCAATGTATAGAACTCATTTATCGTGCAACCAAAGGCCTTTTAAAGAGGAACGAATGAACTTCATTACCTTAATGTGCCTGAAAAAACAACCAGAGGCCAGAATAGATCAGTTATGTACGTCGTAGTTTAATGGGCCTGAAACTGGTAATGTTGTATCTTGTTAACAAGGATTGCTTATTTCTCGTGATGAGTTGAACTAAGAAATAACCAATTACTGTGACGATATTCATGGTCGAGAATAATGGTTTAATTTTATGTCCTATATCATTTCACTATTATCATCTTTATAATATTCATTTGGTAAAAACAGTTTATGTAAAATTAATGAATTTTTATGTTTAAAGCCAAATTAATCGACAATATTACTGATCATATGCTAACGGTAAATAAGTAGATGTACAATAATACATAGATAGATAGTATGGCTATTGTTCTGTTGTGCACGGCAGAGAATTAAGGTAAGTTTATACGTTGGCGCTTTTTGCGCCAAAGGGTAGTTTAATTAGAAGATTCCGGTTTTGGGGACCGGAGATGAAGGTTTGATTCCTTCTCTTTTGATTATTCTAGGAAATTTGTGGTTTTCAATCTTTGGTTTACAAGACCAATGCTTTGTAGTTAAGCTACTAGAATATTTTAGTTTTAATACTTTGTTTTCGATTATGCCCGTTATGGGTATGAGGAAAAGTAAAATTAAGAAGTAAAGGCTAGAGGCTGCTTGGCCAATGGTAATAAATGGATCTTCGACGGGTTGGCCTCCGATTCATGTTAGTACTAGTAGATCAGCTACTAGGGATCAAAATAAGATTTGGGTGAGTGGTCGAAATGAAGCTGTTCGTTGTTTTGATGTGTGTAGGGTGGGTATTAGGAATAGTACTAGAATGGAGGATAATAGGGCTAGTACTCCGCCTAGTTTGTTTGGAATTGATCGTAGGATTGCATAGGCGAATAGGAAGTATCATTCTGGTTTGATGTGGGGAGGGGTGGATAAGGGGTTAGCTGGTGTGAAGTTGTCTGGGTCTCCTAGTAGGTATGGGGAGAAAAATGTTAGGGTTAGGAGAAAGGTTAATATTAAGATAAGTCCTAGTAAGTCTTTGTAGGAGAAGTAGGGGTGGAAAGGGATTTTGTCAGTGTTTGAGTTTAGTCCTGTTGGGTTGTTTGAGCCTGTTTCGTGTAGGAATAGTAAATGTACTATTGTAAGACCTGTAATGGCGAATGGTAGTAGGAAGTGGAAGGTGAAGAATCGGGTTAAGGTTGCGTTGTCTACTGAGAATCCCCCTCAGATTCATTGTACTAATGTATTTCCGATGTATGGAATAGCTGATAATAGGTTGGTAATGACGGTGGCCCCTCAAAATGATATTTGTCCTCATGGTAGGACGTAGCCTACAAATGCAGTGGCTATTACTAGTAGTAGGAGGATAATTCCGGTGTTTCAGGTTTCTTTGTAAAGGTAGGAACCGTAGTAGATTCCTCGCCCAATGTGGAGGTAGATGCATATGAAGAATAGGGATGCTCCGTTGGCATGTGTGTTGCGGATAAGTCATCCGTATTGTACGTCTCGGGTGATATGGGAGATTGATGAAAAGGCTATGGAGATATCTGGTGAGTAATGTATTGCTAGGAAGATTCCAGTAATGATTTGTAATGCTAAGCAGGTGGCTAGTAGTGATCCGAAGTTTCATCATGCAGAGATGTTAGAGGGGCTTGGTAAATCGATGAATGAATTGTTGATGATTTTTATTATTGGGTGGGTTTTTCGTAGGTTTGTGGCCATTAAGTTTTTGTAGTTGAATACAACGGTGGTTTTTCAAATCATTGGTCTTGGTTAAAGTCCAGGCAAGAATTATGATGTATTTTGCATTTTTATTTGGGTTTTGTTTTGTTTTTTGGATAGTTGGTGTGTCTTGTAATCCGTCCCCATATTATGGAGTTTTAAGTTTGGTTATTGGGGCGGCTTTTGGTTGCGGGTTATTAGTTAGTATAGGGGGGTCTTTTGTTTCTGTAGTATTGTTTTTAATTTATTTGGGTGGTATGTTGGTTATTTTTGCTTATTCATCTGCGTTGGTGGAAGAGCCTTATCCTGCTGCTTGAGGTAATCGAGGGGGAATGATTTATGTGGTGAGTTATGTTTTAGTTATTGTGGGGTATGGGGCAATATGTTATTGACTGTGGAGTATGGAAGGGTATGGTAGTGTTACAATTGATGCTGGTGGGTTGTTTGTTGTTCGATTAGATTTTAGTGGGGTGGCGTGGTTTTATTATTTTGGTAGTTGGTTGTTTTTAATTGCTGGTTGAGGGTTATTGTTGACGTTGTTTGTTGTGATGGAGTTGGTTCGTGGTTTGTCTTGTGGGGTGCTTCGTCCGATTAGGTGGTGAGAAGTAGTAATGTTATTGATAAGATGAATGAAGTTATATAGATTTTAATAAGACCCTTTTGTGATGCAGATGAAATTGTAATAGGAGTGATTTGTGATTTGCTTAGTCCTTTTGGACCAATATTTTCGTATCAGGATAGGTCAATTAGGTGTGTTGCGATGTTTTGGCTAAATTTTAGGTTTATTATTGGTAATGAACGGTGTATTAGGGTGTTGAAGTATGCTAGTGAGTTTGAGAAATTGTGGATGTTGGAATATTTTTTAGTTTTGTTTACTATTATAATTAGTTCTAAGGCTAGTAGTAGGCCTAGGATTGTTATTGCTAGTGCTATGGTTTTAGTTTGTGTTGGTATGGTTGTTGGAGGGGTTTTTAATGGTGTGATATTTAGTGAGATGAGTAATCCTGCGACGATGCTTCCTATTGCGAGGCGAGTGATTGGGTTAATAATTGTTGGGTTGTTTTCGTTTAATAGGAGTGTGGAGGGGTATCGTGGGTGTCCTGTTTGTACAAAGATTAAGATGCGGAGACTGTAAATTGCGGTGAATGAGGTTGCAATTAATGTTAGGATTAGGGCTCAGGCGTTTACATATGATGTGTTTATGGTTTCGATAATAATGTCTTTAGAGTAGAATCCAGTTATAAATGGTATGCCTATGAGTGCCATACTACCGATAGTTAGGCATGAGGAGGTAATGGGTAGGGATTTGTGTAATCCTCCTATTTTTCGGATGTCTTGTTCATTGTTTAGATTATGAATGATGGAGCCTGAGCATAAGAATAGTATGGCTTTAAAGAATGCATGTATAGAGATGTGTAGGAAGGCTAGTTGTGGTTGGTTTAGACCAATAGTCACTATTATGAGGCCTAGTTGGCTTGATGTGGAGAAGGCAATGATTTTTTTGATGTCATTTTGAGTGAGGGCGCAGAAAGCTGTAAATAGTGTGGTAGTGGCTCCTAGGCAGAGGCAGGTTGAAAGGGCTGTGTTGTTGGTAGTTAGGATGGGGTGTATTCGGATTAGTAGGAAGATTCCGGCGATTACTATAGTGCTTGAGTGTAGTAATGCTGAGACTGGTGTGGGGCCTTCTATAGCTGCTGGTAGTCAGGGGTGGAGGCCGAATTGGGCTGATTTTCCTGTTGCAGCTAGGATTAGTCCTAGGAGTGGGAGTAGTGGGGTAGGATTGGTGTGGGTAAAGATTTGTTGGAGTTCTCATGTGTTTAGGTTTATCGATAGTCAGGCTATACTGAGAATTAGTCCGATGTCTCCGACGCGGTTGTAGATAATGGCTTGTAGGGCTGATGAGTTTGCTTCTGTTCGTCCATGTCATCATCCAATTAGGAGGAAAGATATGATTCCTACTCCTTCTCAGCCGATAAATAATTGAAATAAGTTGTTGGCTGTTACTAGGATTATTATGGCTACTAGGAAGATCAGTAGGTATTTGAAAAATTTTGTGATGTGAGGGTCAGTGGCTATATATCAGTGTGTAAATTCTAAGATAGATCATGTGACGTATAGGGCAATTGGTATGAACATGATGGAGTACTTGTCAAATTTAAAACTTATATTTATGGTGAATGTGGATGTGGTTGATCAGTGTAGGTTGGTGATGATAGATTCGATGTCTGTATATATGAAGTAGATTAGTGGGATTAAGGTGATGAAGAATGCTATTTTTACAGCTGTTTTTGTTTTTATAGGTGTCCATGTTTTTGGGTGTGCTGTTGTTATTAGTGGAATCGTTAGGGTAATTAGGGCTAAGAGGAAGGTTGAATTTATTAGTATGGTCATTACTTTTACTTGGAATTGCACCAAGGGTTGGTGGTTCCTAAAACCAGTGGATTACTTCTATCCTTTAAAAGTGAGGGAGCTGAGGGATTAATCTCAGATGTAGGAATTAGCAGTTCTTATTGTATTATACCTCTCTCGGTTTATAAGGAGATTTTAACTCCTATTTTTAGAGCCACAGTCTAATGTTTGGTTTAAAACTATATTAACAATAGAAGGGACCTCAGATTAGTTCTGGTTTTGTTATTAGTAGAATTATTGGTAGGATGTGTAATGATATGAGGAGATGTTCTCGTGTGTGGGTTGGGGGGATAGTTTTTATGTATGAGGGTGTTTCTCCTCATTGTGTTGTAGATAATATGTATAGAGTGTAGGTAGCGGTAATTAGGGTTCCTAATCCTGTTATTAGAATTGTAATGTTGGATCAATTGAATAGTGAAGTAATGATAGTTAATTCTCCTATTAGGTTAATGGTTGGTGGGAGGGCTATGTTAGTTAAGCTGGCAAGTAGTCATCATAGACTTATTAGGGGGAGTAGGAGTTGTATATTTCGGGCTAGTAGTAGTGTTCGGCTGTGAGTTCGTTCGTAATTTGTGTTGGCTAGGCAAAAGAGTATTGATGACGTTAAGCCATGGGCGATTATAAGTGTAATTGCGCCGGTGTAGGCTCATTGGGTTTGTGTTAGTGTTGCGGCGATGATTAGTCCTATGTGGCTTACTGATGAGTAGGCGATTAATGATTTTAGATCTGTTTGTCGTAAGCAAATAGAACTAGTTATGATTACCCCTCATAATGCGAGTACCATGAAAGGGTAGGAGAGTGTTTTTGATAGGGGGTTTAGTATTATTGTAATGCGGATAATACCATATCCTCCTAGTTTTAGTAATACTGCGGCTAGGATTATTGAGCCTGCAATTGGGGCTTCTACATGTGCTTTTGGTAATCATAAGTGTAAGCCGTATAGTGGTATTTTGATTATAAAGGCTATTAGTAGTGCAAATCATCATGTTGTATAAGTTCATGAGCTTGGTATAATGGGTTGATTTAGTTGTATTGTATATATTGATGAGGAACCGTTTTCGGTGTATAGGGATAAGAGGGCGATTAGTAGTGGGAGAGATCCAATGAGGGTATAAAATAGGAAGTAAGTTCCTGCATTTAGTCGTTCTATTTGGTTACCTCATCGTGTGATGATTACTAGTGTTGGGATAAGTGTGGTTTCAAATGTGATAAAGAATATAATTAGTTCTATGGTTGAGAAGGCTAGTATTAGTGAGATTTGTAGTAAGATGATAGTTAAAGTAAAGGTTCGTTTTCGTGAAGATGGTTCTAGGGCTAAGTGGTTTTGGCTGGCCAAGATTATTATAGGGGTAAGTCAGCATGATAGGATTAGTAGTGGAGCTGAGATTTGGTCTATTCCTATATAATTATTGGAAAAGTTTATGATTGGTTCTGTGGAAGGTTTAAATCATTGTAAGCTTAGAGTGGCAATTATTAGGCTGTGGATTAATGTGGAAGGTCATAGTTGTTTTGGTTTACATAGTATGATTGTTGGTAGTAATATAATTGTTGGGAGTATGATTTTTAACATTGTAGAAGATTTAGGTTTTGTAGTTGGTCTGAACCATGAGTTCGTGAAGATGCTACTAGTAAGGATAGGCCTATACCAGCTTCGCAGGCCGAGAAGGATAATATTAGTATTGGGGTGAGCATAAGTGATGGGATTTGTAGTTGGGTGGGTCATATTGTTAGGGCAATAAATAGGGATAATATTATGCTTTCTAGGCATAGTAGGGTTGAGATTAAATGGGTTCGGTGTAATGAGAGGCCTATAATGCTGATGATGAAGGCAGAGTGGTAGCTGAAGTGTAATGGTGTCATTGGGTAACCATGAAGTTTAATCATGATTAACTAAGTCGAAATTAGTTGTCTTGTGTTAGACTAGTTGCCTATTCTGCCCATTCTAAGCCTCCTTGGACTCATTCGTAAATAAGGCCTAGTGTTAGGAGAAGTAAAATAATAAGAGTTCAGGTAAAGGTTAGGATTGGAGATGGAAGTTGGGTGGCTCATGGTAGGGGAAGAAGTAATGCGATTTCTAAATCGAATAGTAGAAATAAGATAGCTACTAAGGAAGAATCGAATTGAGAATGGTAGACGGGCTGATTCTAATGGGTCGAAGCCACATTCATATGGGGATAATTTTTCATTGTCTGGTTTTGTTAGAGTCAATTGGTAGTTTAATATTATTAGGATTATGGAAAGAATAGAGGCTATTGTGATAATAGATATTGTTACGTTCATTGCTCTTCTTTAGGGTTAAACTAAAACTTAGTGATTGGAAGTCACTTGTACTGTTATACTAGGGGAGCATGAGCCTCATCAGTAGATTGATACGTAGAGGAAGAGTCATACAACGTCTACGAAGTGTCAGTATCAGGCGGCTGCTTCAAATCCGAAGTGGTGGGTGGAGGTGAAGTGGAATTTAATTTGTCGTAGTAAACAAACAATTAGGAATGTTGAGCCGATAATTACGTGGAGTCCGTGAAAGCCTGTTGCGACGAAAAATGTCGATCCATACACTCCGTCGGCGATTGTGAATGGGGCTTCGTAGTATTCTATGGCTTGTAATGCTGTAAAATATAGTCCTAGTAGGATTGTAATGGTTAGGGCTTGGATGGTTTGGTTTCGGTTTATTTCTATTAGGCTATGGTGAGCTCAGGTGATTGTTACTCCTGAGGCTAATAGTACTGCTGTATTTAATAGGGGGACCTCGAATGGATTTAGTGGTGTAATCCCTGTAGGTGGTCAACATCCTCCTAGTTCTGGGGTAGGGGCTAGGCTTGAATGGTAGAAAGCTCAGAAAAATCCGATGAAGAAGAATACTTCTGATGTGATAAATAGGATTATGCCATATCGTAGGCCTTTTTGTACTGGGGGGGTGTGATGTCCTTGGAAGGTTCCTTCTCGGATTACATCTCGTCATCATTGAAATATGGTTAGGAGTATAATTAATAAACCTAAGGTTATTAATAGTATTGAGTTGTGGTGGAATCATATAGCGAGTCCTGAGGTTATTAGTAGTGCTGCTGCTGCTCCTGTTAGTGGTCATGGACTTGGGTCAACTATGTGGTAGGCGTGTATTTGGTGGGCCATTAAGTGTTTTCTTGTAAATATAAGCTTAATAGAAGAACAAACACGTAAGCTTGAATTATGGCTACAGCTAATTCTAGAATTGTTAATAAGAAAAGAATAATTATAGTTAGTAATGATAAGGTTGGTACTGTTGGAAGTAAAGTTAGTACTGCGGTTGAAGTAAGTTGAATTAGTAGATGTCCGGCTGTTAAGTTGGCTGTGAGTCGTACACCTAAAGCTAGTGGTCGAATAAATAAGCTGATTGTTTCAATGATAATAAGGATAGGGGTTAGTAGAATTGGGGTGCCTTCTGGTAATAAGTGTCCTAGTGATGTTGTTGGTTGATTTCGAAGTCCTGTGAGTACTGTTGCTAGTCATATTGGAATGGCTAGTCCTATGTTTAAGGAAAGTTGTGTAGTAGGGGTGAAGGTGTATGGTAGAAGGCCTAGTAAATTGATTATTAATAATATGGTTATTAATGATGTTAAAATAATGGATCATTGGTGGCCTGTTTTGTTAATTGGCAGTATTAGTTGTTTAGTAAATGAGTTGATTGTTCATAATTGGAGTGTTGAGAAACGGTTAGTTAATCATCGAGTGTTTTGGGTAGGAAAAATGATTGATGGTGTTAGTAGGGCTAGGATGGTTAGTGGAATTCCTAGGATTTGTGGGCTTATGAATTGGTCAAAGAATGTTAGGTTCATGGTCAGGTTCAAGGGTTTTTATTAATTTTATTGTTTTTATTGGTTGGATTGTTTGTAGTTAGGTAAGATGAAATTTTTGGTTGTAAAATAATAATATAGATTAATCATGTGGATAGTAAAATTATAAGTCATGGGTTTGGGTTTAGTTGGGGCATATCACTAAGGAGGGTGGTAGGCCTCTTTTTCTAGCTTAAAAGGCTAGCGCTATCCTGTTTAGCTTCTATAGTGTTAGGAAAGTATTAATGAAGATCAATTTTCGAAGTGTCATAGGGGTACGGATTCTACTACGATTGGTATGAAGCTGTGGTTGGCTCCGCAAATTTCTGAGCATTGTCCAAAGAATACTCCTGGTCGGGTAATGATGAAGGTTGTTTGGTTTAATCGTCCTGGGATTGCATCTGTTTTTACGCCTAGTGATGGCACTGCTCATGAATGTAAGACGTCTTCAGCTGAGATTAGTATTCGGATTGGTGATTCTATAGGTATTACTATGCGGTGGTCTACTTCTAGTAATCGGAAGTGTCCGTTTGGGAGGTCTTGGGTTGGAATCATGTAGGAGTCAAATTCAAGATTTTCGTAATCAGTATATTCGTATGTTCAGTATCATTGATGTCCTATGGCTTTGATGGTTAAATGTGGGTTATTGATTTCGTCTATTAGATATAGTACTCGTAAAGATGGGAGTGCAATAGTAATTAAGACAATAGCTGGTAGAATGGTCCAGATTATTTCTACTTCTTGAGCATTTATAGTATTGGTGTATGTTAGTTTTGTTGTTATTATTAGTGTAATGATGTAGAGTACTAAGGTACTAATTAAGAATACAATTATTAGCGTATGGTCGTGGAAGTGGAGGAGTTCTTCTATAATTGGTGATATTGCATCTTGGAATCCTAATTGAAGGGGATGTGCCATTAAGTCGTAAAGGGATTTCACCTATAATTTAACCTTGACAAGGTTAGGTAATATGTTTTACTAACGTCTTTAAAGAAGGAAACATAGAGGTTATGTGGTTGGCTTGAAACTAATTTGAGGGGGTTCGATTCCCTCCTTTCTTGGGTTTGAACGTGAGCTGGTTCTTCGTAGGTGTGATATGGGGGAGGGCAGCCGTGTAATCATTCTACGTTGGTGGTTGTAAGTTCTACTGTTGTTATTTTTCGTTTTGAGGAGAATGCTTCTCAAATGATTAATATTATTATAACTACTGCTACTATAGAAATTAAAGATCCGATTGATGAGATGGAGTTTCATAGGGTATATGCATCTGGATAATCTGAGTATCGTCGTGGTATTCCAGCTAGTCCTAAGAAATGTTGGGGGAAGAAGGTTATGTTAACACCTGTAAATATTACTCCGAAATGTACTTTTGTTCAAGTTTGGTGAAGTGAATATCCTGTAAAAAGAGGGAATCAGTGAGTAAATCCTGCTATGATGGCAAATACGGCCCCTATTGATAGAACGTAGTGGAAATGTGCTACTACATAGTAAGTATCATGTAGCACAATATCTAATGATGAGTTGGCTAATACAATACCTGTTAGTCCCCCAATAGTAAAGAGAAAGATGAAACCTAGGGCTCAGAGTATGGCGGCGTCTCATTTAATTATTCCACCATGTAAGGTGGCTAATCAGCTGAATACTTTTACTCCTGTTGGAATAGCAATGATTATTGTTGCAGATGTGAAGTAAGCTCGTGTATCCACGTCTATTCCAACGGTGAATATGTGGTGAGCTCATACGATGAAGCCCAGGAAACCGATGGATATTATTGCTCAAACTATTCCTATGTAGCCGAATGGTTCTTTTTTTCCGGCATAATAGGTAACAATGTGGGAGATCATACCAAATCCTGGAAGGATTAGGATGTATACTTCAGGATGTCCAAAGAATCAGAATAGGTGTTGGTATAGGATTGGGTCTCCTCCCCCTGAAGGATCAAAGAAGGTTGTATTTAGATTTCGATCTGTAAGTAGTATAGTAATACCTGCAGCAAGTACTGGTAGCGAAAGTAGTAGTAGGACGGCTGTAATTAGTACGGATCATACAAATAAGGGTGTTTGGTATTGTGATATGGCAGGGGATTTTATATTGATTGCTGTGGTAATAAAGTTGATAGCGCCTAAAATTGAAGATACACCGGCTAGGTGGAGGGAGAAGATAGTTAGGTCTACAGAAGCACCGGCGTGGGCTAGGTTTCCGGCTAATGGGGGATATACTGTTCAGCCTGTACCTGCGCCTGCTTCAATTCCTGATGATGCTAAAAGTAGTAATAGTGAAGGAGGTAGAAGTCAAAAGCTTATGTTATTTATACGTGGGAATGCTATATCTGGCGCCCCAATTATTAGTGGAACAAGTCAGTTTCCAAAGCCTCCAATTATAATTGGTATAACTATAAAGAAGATTATGATGAAAGCATGGGCTGTGACGATGACGTTATAAATTTGGTCATCTCCTAGGAGAGTACCTGGTTGGCTTAGTTCTGCGCGGATTAATAGACTGAGTGCTGTGCCTACTATTCCTGCTCATGCCCCGAAGATTAGGTATAGGGTGCCGATGTCTTTATGGTTGGTAGAAAAGAGTCAACGGGTTAAAAACACAGGTAGGGTGGCTGAGTGTATTAGCGTCGGGCTGTAGTCCCTTTTACAGAGGTTCAATTCCTCTTCCTATCAGACCTTGTAGTGAAGTTCATGTTAAATTGCAAATTTGAAGATACACCTTTATTGGTGTCTGGGTTTTCCCGCTTTTTATAGAGCGGGAAAAATAGACAAAAGCCCGCTGGATTGGGTGTTTAGCTGTTAACTAAATTGTTATGGGATCAAGGCCCGTTTGTCTAGTAAGGCCTTAGCTTAATTAAAGTGTTTGAGTTGCATTCATAAGATATGGGATAGAGTCCTGTAGGTCTTAGCAGAAACTAAGAGGTTTTATCTCTTGTTTGGGGCTTTGAAGGCCTCTGGTTTAAGTTGGTTTGATCCTAAGTTTCTATGGGATGGTTAGTAGGGTTGGTGTAATTGGAAGTATGATGGTTGAGAGTGTGGTTAATAATGCTAGGTAGAAGGGTTTTTGTTTTATTTTATGGCGTCATTGTTGTGAATAGTTGGTTGAGTTTGGTGGTAGTGTGATGGTTGTGTAATATGAAATTCGTAGGTAGAAGAATAGGGTTAGGAGTGAGAGTATGGCTATTATAGTGGCTATAATGAATATATGTTGTTTAGTTAATTCTTGGATAATTAGTCATTTTGGTATAAATCCTGTTAGTGGTGGTATGCCTGCAAGTGATATAAGGGTAAGTATTATTAGGGTGTTTATGATTGGGAGTTTTGTTCATGAAGTTATTATTACAGAGATTTTGTTTGTTTCTAGGAGTTTAATTATTAAGAATATTGTTGAGGTTATTATGGTGTATGTATAAAATGTAAGTAATATAAGTTTGGGGGATAGAGTAAGGATTGTGGCTATTCATCCTAGGTGGGCGATGGAGGAAAATGCTATAATTTTTCGTAGTTGGGTTTGGTTTAGTCCATTTCATCCTCCAATTAGGGCGGATATTAGTCCTAGTGTTATAAGTAGTGATGTGTTTAGAGATTGGGCGGTTATTGTTAGTAGTGATAGTGGGGCTAGTTTTTGTCAGGTGGCTAAGATTAGGGCTGTTGCTGTGGAGGTGCCTTGTATTACTTCTGGTAACCAGAAGTGGAAGGGAGCTAGTCCTAGTTTAATGGCTAGGGCTGTGGTGAGGATTGTGCATGATATGTTGTTGGATATTTGTGTAATGTTTCATTGGCCTAGTGTTCAGGCATTAATGATGCTGGAGAATAGGATTAGTGTTGAGGCAGTTGCTTGTGTTAGAAAGTATTTAGTGGCGGCTTCAGTTGCTCGTGGGTGGTGTTGTTTAGCAATTATAGGAATAATGGCTAGAGTACTAATTTCTAGACCAGTTCATGCTAGGATTCAGTGGTTACTGGAAATTGTTAGTAGGGGTCCTAAAATTAGGCTTGGAATAATAATTATATTTGCTTGAGGGTTCATTAGTATAGGAGGGATTTTAACCGACATTTTCGGGGTATGGGCCCGAAAGCTTGATTAGCTGACTTTACTAGGATATAGTATAATGGGAGTATGGGGAGTTTTGATCTCTCTGGTGTAGGTTCAAGTCCTATTTTTCTAAGGAGACGAGAGGGTTTTATCCTCTATTATTTACCCTATCAAGGTAATCCTTTGTTCAGGCACGTGTCCTAGGATATAGGTGGTAGGCCTGAGAAGGTGAGGGGTATGGAAGTATGTCATAGGCATAGTGCAAGGGTGATGGGGAGGAAGTTTTTTCATAGAAGATGCATTAGTTGGTCGTATCGGAATCGTGGGTAGGAGGCTCGGATTCATAGGAAGCCTCCTGATAGTAGTATTATTTTTGATATTAGTAATATGGAGAATAGTTCAGGGTTATTAATGTAGGTTGAATTCAGAAATAGAATGGTAGTGAGGGTGTTTATTATTAGGATGTTGGCGTATTCTGCTAGGAAGAAGAGGGCAAATGGTCCGGCGGCATATTCAACGTTGAATCCTGATACTAGTTCAGATTCTCCTTCGGTAAGGTCGAATGGTGCTCGGTTAGTTTCTGCTAGTGTGGAGATATATCATATCATTATTAGCGGTCAGGAGGAGAATATTAGGTATATTGGTTCTTGTGTCATTATAAATGTTTGTATATTAAATCCACCTGAAAACAGAGTTAGTGAGAGTAGGATAATTCCTAGGGTTACTTCATATGAGATTGTTTGGGCGACTGCTCGTAGAGCTCCTATTAGGGCGTATTTGGAGTTAGAGGCTCAGCCTGATCATAAGATAGAGTAAACTATAAAGCTGGATATGGAGATTAGGAATAGCAGTCCTAAGTTGAGATCAGCTAGTGGGAATGGTATTGGTAGGGGAAGTCAAATTGACAGGGCTAGTAGCAAGGCTAGTATTGGGGATATTGTAAATAGTATAATGGATGAATTTGATGGATAAATTGGTTCTTTAATGAATAGTTTTACGCCATCTGCTACTGGCTGTAGTAGTCCGTATGGACCAACGGTGTTTGGGCCTTTTCGGAGTTGTATATATCCTAGGATTTTACGTTCAATTAAGGTGAAGAAGGCAACGGCGATTAGAATTGGGATTATGTATATGAGTGGTGATATTAGGTTGGATAGTAGGATTTTCATAGTTTGGGAGGGGAGTTGAACCCCTGAGTAAAGGGTTTAGGCCTTCTGCATTTATTACCTGGCTCTGCCACCCGAACTTTGCCCTTTTTTTGGGCTTGGGATGCGTGGTTTTGTCCTTATTGTTAATTAAGTTGGTTTCATTAATGTAAGGTAAGGCTTGTTTTTGATATAGGCCTTGGTTTTTCGGTCCTTTCGTACTGGAAAAAGCTCAAATTTTATAGATAGAAACCGACCTGGATTGCTCCGGTCTGAACTCAGATCACGTGGGACTGTTAATCGTTGAACAAACGAACCCTTGATAGCGGTTGCACCATCAGGATGTCCTGATCCAACATCGAGGTCGTAAACCCCATCGTCGATAGGGACTCTAGGATGGGATTGCGCTGTTATCCCTGGGGTAGCTTGGTTCGTTGATCAAATATATTGGATCATTTTACCGTTGGCACTTTGAGTTGTAAATCTAGGTTAAGAAAGTATGTTCTTTTTTCGGAGGTTTTGTTTTACTCCGAGGTCACCCCAACCAAAAATATGGATCAGAACTAGTAAGTTATAAGTCTTTAGGGTAGTAAGTGTAATAGTTGATTTATATTTAAAGTTCCACAGGGTCTTCTCGTCTTATAATGTTATCCTCGCTTTTGCACGGGGGGACCAATTTCACTGATTGTTTGTAAGAGACAGGTGGAACCTCGTTTGGCCATTCATTCTAGTCTTTATTTGAAAGACAAGTGATTACGCTACCTTTGCACGGTTAGGATACCGCGGCCGTTTAACAGTGTCACTGGGCAGGCATTACCTCTAATACTTGTTGTTGCTAGAGGCTATGTTTTTGGTAAACAGTCGGGCTCGGTTGTTTGCCTAGTTCCTTTTACAAATTTTAATCTTTCTTATATGCGCTCCTGTGTTGGGTTAACAATTTGGTTTATATGGTATGTTTAGTATTGTTGGTTTTATAATGTTAGTTGTTAACAATCATTAGTTTATCTGTTATGATTTAAGCTAGCGCGTTAGAGAAGTTTTGTCTTCTTGTTACTTATTTTAACATTAGTTCTTCTATTTAGGTAGAATAGCTCAATATTGTTTAGGGAAAAAATTGGTGTTGATATTTGTTGTTAGTGAGCTTTGACGCTGTCTTTGGTGGTGGCTGCTTTGAAGCCTACAATAATAATGTTTAATTGTTTTGTCCTCTATTTTAGGTTGTGTCCTTTTTCAATTGAGCTGTACCTCAATTGAGTATATCTTAAATTTCTCTTAAATACTTTATATTTTGTTTTTAGGATATTTAAGGTTGAACTTATATTCTTTTATTGAGCAACCAGCTATCACCAAGTGCGTTAGGCGTTTCACTTCTACTTATAGGTCTTTCCACTCTTTTGCTACAGAGACGGATTTAAGCCATATGATATTGGCTGCCTTTAAGTAGCTCACTTGGTTTCGGGGATTCAGACTTTAGTTCGCTTTGCTTGGGTATGCTAGTTAAATCATGATGCAAAAGGTATAAGGGTTAATCTTTGCTTTTTGTGGCTTAAATTATATTTCATGTTTTTCATCTTTCCCTTGCGGTACTGTCTTTATTGCTCCAACGTGTCTTTTCTATCGCCTAATACTGAGATGGTAAAATGTTTTAGTTTAATGTTGATAGGATTATTTTTTTATTGAGTGTATGTTTGTTGGTTGGACTAGATTTTTGCTCAAAATAGTCCGGTTTAATGGACGTCTTTCAGGTGTAAGCTGAATGCTTTGATTAAGCTATGTTTTGATGTTCCAAGTACACCTTCCGGTGTACTTACCTTGTTACGACTTACCTCATCTATTATGTTTGTTGTGGTTTATTTATTGTTATTAGGTTTATTTGAGGAGGGTGACGGGCGGTGTGTGCGTACCTCAGGACCAGCTTAAATTGGGCTCTCTGCTCCCAGTTTACTGCTAAATCCTGCTTGTGGAATCTATTTCATGATATTCTTCCGTGATTAATTCTAAGGTAGAAAATGTAGCCCATTTCTTCCATCTCAATTAGCTACACCTTGACCTGACTTATTAACTGTTTAGGTTATTTTGCTTACTTTTGTGCTCTCATGGGGTAAGCTGGTGACGGTGGTATATAGGCGGAATTGGCAAGGGATGGTGAGGTAGATCGTGGATTATCGATTATAGAACAGGCTCCTCTAGGAGGGTTTGAGGTACCGCCAAGTCCTTAGAGTTTTAAGCGTTTATGCTCGTAGTTCTCTGGCGGATATTTTTGTGCTGAAAATATCTAAGTTTAGGGCTAAGCATAGTAGGGTATCTAATCCTAGTTTGTGTCTTAGCGATCGTGGGTTCAAGTTGTTTCATTGTATTAAGGTTATTTTCATAGTGTATTAATTTGTACTTTTACGTATGACAGTTTGGTACTTAGTTCACCTTAATTTTATTGATAGGGTTGTTTAGCCACATTTTACGCCGATTGGTTGTTAGTTTGGGCTTCTTGTATAACCGCGGTGGCTGGCACGAGGTTGACCAGCTCTCTTTGCTGTAACTAAGTCAAGCTTGTGCTTATTGCTTAATTTTTATCACTGCTGAAGATACCCTTGGGGGTGTGGTAGAACTAGGTGTCTTGGGCTATCATGGTGTGCCTGATACCGGCTCCTTTTATCTGATTGGATATGTTAGGGCGTTTTCACTGGTATGCGGATACTTGCATGTGTAAATTTAGCAAAAATTAACAGTAAGGTTAGGACCAAATCTTTGTGTTTTTGGGGTAGGTATTTACCCATCTTGGCATCTTCAGTGCCGTGCTTTGTAATAAGCTACAATAAC